TTCAACTATTCGTGTATCTTATGTAAATAATAAAAAGAATTCCATTTTTGTTAAGTTGAAGGGAAATATCCAAATACATGTCTTATTCTTTTAAATAATCCATATTTGTAGCAATGAAATATATTCCTCCCCAAAATAAAAAGTGATTGTGATTACAAATATCTATGATCTATATTCGCTATAAAGGACCGGAAATGCCCTGCTTACGTATCATTGAAAAGTGCATTAACATAAATACAGCAGTAAGAAGAGGTAGTACAAAAGTATGCAGGCTATAAAAACGAGTTAAGGTAGATTGTCCCACACTAGAACTTCCGCGTAATAACTCTACCACAGACGATCCTATTACAGGAATCGCGTCGGGTACGCCTGTTACAATTTTTACTGCCCAATAACCGATTTGGTCCCAAGGTAAGGAATAACCTGTTACACCAAAAGATGCAGTCAATACACCCAAAACTACACCCGTAACCCAAGTTAATTCGCGAGGTTTTTTAAAACCACCTGTGAGATACACACGAAATACGTGTAGAATCATCATTAAGACCATCATACTTGCCGACCATCGATGAACTGATCGAATTAACCAACCAAAGTTAGCCTCAGTCATTATATATTGAACAGAAGCAAAAGCTTCAGTAACGGTCGGACGATAATAAAAAGTCATAGCAAATCCCGTTGCTACTTGGACTAAAAAACAAGTAAGTGTAATTCCTCCTAAACAATAAAATATATTCACATGAGGAGGAACGTATTTACTAGTTATATCATCGGCAATCGCTTGAATCTCAAGACGTTCTTCGAACCAATCATAAACTTTATTGAGATAGGTAAATCAATGGACCCCCCTGAGAACCGTATATGAGAATTTCATCTCGTACGGCTCAAACAAAAATACCCAAATACACTTACACTGGTTGTAACAAAAACAGATATTTGTAATAGAAAGTTTTTAAATTCTTGATTTAATCCTATGATTCTAATTTTCTCTGACGATAAGAAAAACTAGAAATCCAAAAGCTATTATTTTGGGTTATAATGCCAAAATCTCAAGTCAGCTCTCTTGTCTTTATCTTGATCTTTTCAGGCCTCTTGAATATTCTATTTTCTATTACTTACTTCATTTTTTATTTATGTGTAATGTGATTTAACTGCTTTCTTCTTTATTATTATTATTAAATTTTGATTATTGATAGGAATTTTCTTGTTAGGACCATACGAATCAATTAAAAAAAAACATCAGGTTCATACTATAACCACGATGATTCAAAAAAAACCTTTAATCGAAGTCCAAAAATTCCCTGAGTAAGAATTGCTGGATCATCACTTATTCAATGACACTTATTCAATGAATAGATATAGATATAATGAAATGAAAAAATCCAAAGAAACGTTTGTCCTTTGATCAAAATAAAGGTAAGCTCCGGAAGTTTTAAAGGATGAAAATTCTTCAATTTATTTTGATTTTATAACTTTTTGAAAAGTTTTTTAAGTCCGATTGCGAGGTCTAAATACTTAGTATGAATCATAGTTCTAATAGTTTTAGAAATTTTCTATATTCCGTGCTCCAGATACTAGAATAAATATCTGACGGGATAAAACCATCTCTATCAAGATGACAGATCCATTTTATTTTATGTTCTGTACTATCAATAGGATCCATTAAAACAAGTCACACACTCATATTCCGGAAATACAGAAACAAAGAAATTCCACGATCAAACTACCAAATAAAAATGGAATAGGCTAACAAACAATAAGAACCCTAAATGCTTAACTTTCTTTTCTATTGCAAAATTAATTACTCTATTCTCGTAAATCTAATTAATAGAAATTCCATCCAGTAAAATGGACGAATTATAAATCTCTAAAATAATAGATAGAAATATCGCAAATAGAGCCATTGCAACACCCATCAAAGGGGTAGTTCCCCACCCCGGAGCTACTTTACCATATTCTGAATTTAATGGTTTCAATAAATTCCCTATACCAGTTTGTCTTGGACCAGATCTAGAATTATCCTCAACCGTTTGCGTAGCCATAAATACGATTTTTTATTCATTGAGATCTGTTGACTTTGTATACCATTCCGATGTAAATATAAGGATCTTATCCTATAGATCTATTATGATCTTGACACTTTATAATTATAATAATGGAAACAGCAACCCTAATTGCCATCTCTATATCTGGTTTACTTGTAAGTTTTACTGGGTATGCCTTATATACTGCTTTTGGGCAACCCTCTCAACAACTAAGAGATCCATTCGAAGAACATGGGGACTAGTTGAAGTAATGAGCCCCCCAATAGGGGGGCTCATTACTTCAACTAAGATAATAAAAATTATTTCGTTTTTTTCGTTGGAACTTTAGGGGGTTCTCTAAAAAAGATAGCGAAAAAAAGAATTCCTAAAGTCGAGACTAAGAGGAATGTATAAACCAATGCTTCCATAGATTTGATCGTGGTTTACAATTATAGCTTTCATACCTGTTTATTGGGGTGCATTTCCCAGATAAAAAAGAAAGAACCAGAGTAAATGCATCCAGATTTATCTAGTTCTCTATGTGAAATTCAAAATCCTAACAAAAAAGTTGAAAAACAACAAAAGAATGTTCTATCAAACTGCCTGTCTTCTTGTAGTTGGATCTCCAAGTTTTTGGAATGCTCCAAATTCTACTTGAGCATCTAAATCTGGGTCGATACCGGCAAAAACATCTCTGAACAAAGTTCTAGCACCATGCCAAATGTGCCCGAAAAAGAATAGCAGAGCAAATGAAGCATGTCCAAAAGTAAACCAACCCCTTGGACTGCTACGAAAAACACCATCTGATTTCAAAGTAGCACGATCTAATTCAAAAATTTCACCCAATTGAGCACGTCTAGCATATTTTTTCACAGTAGCGGGATCACTATAACTGACTCCATTAAGTTCGCCACCATAGAACTCAACGGTTACACCTACTTGTTCGACACTATATTTAGATTCTGCCCGTCGAAAAGGAACATCAGCTCTAACAATTCCGTCCCCGTCCACCAAAACAACAGGAAATGTTTCAAAAAAAGTAGGCATACGACGTACAAAAAGCTCACGCCCCTCTTTATCTCTAAAGATGGGATGTCCTAACCAACCGACGGCTATTCCATCTCCATTGTCCATTGAGCCCGCTCTAAATAACCCCCCTTTTGCTGGATTATTACCGATGTAATCGTAAAAAGCTAATTTTTCGGGAATTTTAGACCAAGCTTCTGATAAACTTTGATTTTCGGCTAGTCCAACCCCAACTCTTCGATATATTTCTTGTTGGAAGTATCCCTGATCCCATTGATAGCGGGTAGGACCAAATAATTCAATGGGGGTTGTTGCTGAACCATACCACATAGTTCCAGCAACGACAAAAGCTGCAAAAAACACAGCAGCAATACTACTGGAAAGGACGGTTTCAATATTTCCCATACGTAATCCTTTATATAAACGTTGGGGCGGACGCACACTAAGATGGAAAAGACCCGCTAATATGCCCAACGTTCCTGCTGCAATATGATGAGAAGCTATTCCCCCAGGAACAAAAGGATCAAAACCTTCCACACCCCACGCGGGATTTACGGATTGTATCCTTCCAGTTAGTCCATAAGGATCAGACACCCAAATTCCAGGACCATACAATCCTGTTACATGAAATGCGCCAAAACCAAAACAAGCCACCCCTGCAAGAAATAAATGAATCCCAAAAATTTTGGGCAAATCCAAGGAAGGTTTTCCAGTACGTTCATCACTAAAGATTTCTAGATCCCAATAAACCCAATGCCAAATAGCTGCTAAAAAGCACAAGCCCGAAAACACAATATGTGCTCCGGCCACACCTTCGTAACTCCAAATACCCGGATTCGTGATAGTCCCTCCTGTGATATTCCAACCGCCCCACGAATTAGTTATTCCTAAACGAGTCATAAAAGGTATAACGAACATACCCTGTCTCCACATTGGATCAAGAACAGGATCAGAGGGATCAAAAACTGCTAATTCATATAGAGCCATCGAACCAGCCCAACCAGCAACCAAAGCTGTGTGCATTATATGAACAGAAAGCAAACGGCCCGGATCATTTAATACAACAGTATGAACACGATACCAAGGTAAACCCATGAAAATACCCCTTATATCAACAAAAAAATAGACACTATGTAACTTTATTGCACTGGAAAAAACTATACTATGACTCTAGCCTTTCAGTAAATTATCTCAGAAAAAGCATTAAAATTTGTTCGAATTTTTTATTAATAATCGAACAATCCTCTTTGTAAAAATAAAAAGAAACAGATTTATTTTATACCCGATAAGTAACAATACGCAATGGGGAGAAGACGAGAGGGGTTGACAACTTTCTCTATGAATATTTAAATAAATAAATGCAGACATACTCGTTTATCACCCCAATGAACTCATTCGTAACAACTTTACTTAATTTAGTATTCCTTTTTGATTGGATTTATTTATAAAAATATATAGTTATAAAAATATATAAATGTAATATAAGACGAGTAAATCTTTTTTAATAGATAAGCTAATTCTTACGTTTCCACACTAAAGTGAGATATATGACTTTATTATTTCTCCATTTTATGCCCATTGGTGTTCCAAAAGTACCCTTTCGAAGCCCTGGGGAAGAAGATGCATCTTGGGTTGATATATAGTGCGACTTGTCAGATATAGTAGGTCATATGGAATTTCCCCGTTTTCTCCCCCGATCGAGATATCCTCTCTTTCACCCCTAAAAATAAAATTCTTGAATCATAAAAAATTTGGAGCGTGAAGTGTAATGAAGTAAAATTCTATCGATTTTTTTGTTTTTTTTTTAATTTTTTAGAGGGGGTATTCAGATTCTTATTCAAAACTATAGATAATTTATGGTTGGCTTGGTTGGACCAATAAAATAAAGTACCCAGGCTCTGTTTAGAAAAAAACCAATTGGTAATATATCTACGATCACCACTTCTATTTCTATAATATCATATATTTTACAGAAAACATTAAATAATAAGTTCAAAAAAGAAAGAAGTTATAACAAAAAGAAAGAAATAGTATTGTAATATTTGTGCTATATGTGCAAATCCAAATCGGGCAGATCTTTACTCAGAGTAGAAAAGAAACCTAAAAGAATTGAAAAAGTCTATTCAGAAACAAGAAAATTACATTGTGATTGAGATTCAATCTCGATGAAAGCAATACATCAATGAGAAGTTAGTTCAATAAATTGAGTATATTATTTTTTTTCTTTAAAAGTTCGAAGAAGTCCATTATAAAAAGAGAAAGAGATTTAAAATCGACACATTGATTCCTTTTTACTTATATGGTTTTTGGTGAACTGTATGCATCAAAAGGTGCATGTACGGCTCTTAAGGAAAAAAATGGAATCCTAATCAATCGACTTTATCGAGAAAGATTACTTTTTTTAGGTCAAGAGGTTGATAGTGAAATATCTAATCAACTTATTGGTCTTATGGTATATCTCAGTATAGAGGACGATAATAAAGATTTGTATCTGTTTATAAATTCTCCGGGGGGTTGGGTATTACCCGGAATAGCTGTTTATGATACTATGCAATTTGTACAACCAGATGTACAGACAGTATGTATGGGATTAGCCGCTTCGATGGGATCCTTTATTTTGGCAGGAGGGGAAATTACCAAACGTTTAGCATTCCCTCACGCTTGGCGCCAATGATTCTTTTATTTGAGAAAATATATATAGACTATACCTTCGCCATTAAATAAAACATTTTTGAAGTAATAAAAGCATGGTATTTCGAATTCCATATGCAAATTTTTGTTTTTTAATTGAAACTATTCGATTATATATAGAAAGAGTAGTATGAAAAAGAGGGTATTTAATATTTTATCTGATTTATCAATAACCTAGTTTCATTTTAGTGTCACAGACTTTTATGTTTTTTTCATACCAGAAAATTAGTAAAAAAAAAAAATTTTATTTTAATTAGAAGAAAATGTAAAATATGCAAAAAAAGAAACTTTTGGATTGTTGAATAACAAACAAAATAAAAAAAAAAAAAACAACGGAACCATCATAGTATTTTAAAATATCTTCAAAAATGAAAAAGAAAGTTGGTTATTGTATTGTTTATTATTATTATTTAAGGATATGGATCCAAAAGACCTAATAGATTTTGTACTTCCTTTTTCATTTTTTCCTCTATCCATAGAGGAAAAAAATGAAATGCATACTTGGAAAAGCCGTATGCATTAATACGCAGAAAATGCTTGTACGGTTCTTGAATCTTATTTTTGCTCATTTATTTTCTTATTTGTATTTATCCCTTTTACCTTTGTTTGGGGAATAAAGAAAATCTTTACCTATATAGGAGAAATCCTTATCAAAATCTTTATCAAGATAAGGGAAACACTTATTAAGTTATATAATCAGGGTAATGATCCACCAACCCGCTAGTTCTTTTTATGAGGGACAAACGGGAGAATTTATCGTGGAAGCGGAAGAACTGCTGAAACTGCGTGAAACTATCACAAGGGTTTATATGCAAAGAACGGGCAAACCTTTATGGGTTATATCCGAAGACATGGAAAGGGATGCTTTTATGTCAGCAGCAGAAGCCCAAGCTCATGGAATTGTGGATCTTGTAGCAGTTGAATAAAAAATTAGTAGCAAAGATTATTCTAAAAAAATAAAGAATTTGCAATTTCATTTTGGAATCCTTTAGTTTTAATATAAAAAATATCTATGAATAATAGGATAGAAATAATTCAGAATTAATAGGATATAAATAATTCAGAATCATCGGGTTAGGATTGATCTAAACCCGCTCATTATATATAGATAGATATACAACTCACCATGCCAACTATGAAACAACTTATTAGAAACACAAGACAGCCAATTCGAAACGTCACAAAATCCCCAGCTCTTCGGGGATGCCCTCAGCGCCGAGGAACGTGTACCAGGGTGTATGTGCGACTCGTTCAGATCATATAATAAGAAAAACCTATTTCATTTTTTCAGTATTGGCGATCGGTTAAGTTAAGATAGTGTGAATGGAATTTTTCCATTCACAATTCCATTCACACTATCTTAACTTAATTATATATTAATAATATATAAATTCTTCTATCATGTATAAATATAAAATTTATGATTTGGATTGGTGCAAACTCAATAACCTTAAATTGCAATTTAAGATTACAAAAACTTTACATTGGGAACAAATAATTAAGTTATCCATTAAGCGGAGAAAATTGAATTTCAATTAAAGAGAAATTATGTCCTTAATGAATTTAGGAAGAACGGAATAAAAGGGTCAGCTACCCAGCAAAATTTCATACTTAAATACCGTTACTGTATAACTAGATTTCGTTGTAAAAACCTATTTACTAGATATTAGATGGGTAGAGTCAAATAGTGTGAACTGTACAAGTTACCAATAACATTAATTAAATGAATATAAAAATGAAAAAAAAAGGCTCCGGTGTATAGAGAGGACCTGTTCGTTTATAAAAAAAATCATAGAAACGAAGGAACCCACCATTTTTTTATCTATGTCCTATTTCATTTACTATATACTATGTTTTTTGATACCTAGTATCAATGCAATTTGTTATTTTTAGGTTCAATATTTAGAAAAAATCGTGGTTGGGGAGGTTATAGTAGCAAGAGCCATTGGAATTTTTTTTTATACATTGGAAGAATCCATTTTTGTTATTAATAGACTAGGAAGTAGAAAAGAATAACTTAAAAAAAATCAAATAGTTATTCATCCAAATCTCATTTATTCAATGACCAGAATTAAACGAGGATATATTGCTCGGAAACGGAGGACAAAAATTCGTTTATTTACATCAAGCTTTCGCGGAGCTCATTCAAGACTTACTCGAACTATTACTCAACAGAAAATTAAAGCTTTGGTTTCGGCTCATCGGGATAGGGATAGGAAAAAAAGAGATTTTCGTGGTTTATGGATTAGTCGAATAAATGCAGTAATTCGTGAGAATCCTAAAGTATATTATATTTACAGTAATTTAATATATAATCTATACACGAAGCAATTGCTTCTTAATCGTAAAATAGTTGCACAAATAGCTATATTAAAAGAGAATTGTTTTTTTATGATTGCCAAAGATATCATAAAAACTAAAAATCCCCCGAGACTGTACTCTGGGAAGGTATAGAATCCAAAATTGTTTATTTTGACAGCTTTATCATATGATAAAGCTGTCAAAATAAACAACCATGCTTAAAAAAAATTTATTCGTCACCGATTATCTTGTTTCTTACAACATAACAACCCAAATGGAATTGCTGTTGTTTTCAAACAAAACATCAATCTATGTTTAATTGGAATCTAAATTCCAATTTTATTTCAAATTTTTAATTTCTATTTTTTTTTTTTAAAGTAGTAGTTTTAGCGGTCGACTCGCTTTTTTCAAATTGTTTTTCGTTATTAAGAAAAGGTAACGAAGATAAAATACGAGCTTGTTTTATAGCAATCGTAATTAATCGTTGTTGTTTCAAGGTCAATCTATTTACGCGTCTGGATAATATTTTTCCCTGTTCACTAATAAATCGACTAATTAAACCCATGTTTTTATAATCAATTCGGTCCCCCGATTGGATCGGAGGCAAACGCCTACGAAAAGATCGCTTGGATTTAAGAAAGAGTCGCTTAGATTTTTCCATGGTTTTATTCCTATTCCAAAAATAACATTTATTACAAGAAAGGATTTGTTTTTTTTATTCTTACTTTTTTAATATATGTTTTTATATAAGGATATATATATGTATAAAATTCAACTATAAATTATAGATTATAGTATATATATAAAAAAATAAAAAAATGGATCATTTTACATGTTATGTTCTTTGGTTGGAAGGGTAACACACAAGCGATCCATTTTTTCTATTTCTTTATTTCTGCGTGAATTATATGCTTGCAACAGCGGGGACAAAATTTTCTCAATTCCAATCGACTAGGCGTATTGTGTCGATTCTTTTGAGTAATATATCTAGAAATACCAGTTGATTCCTTATTAATATTCTTTTTATCACAACCGGTACACTCCAAAATAACAGTTACTCGGATATCTTTACCCTTGGCCATGAACCTCCTTTGGGTTTTTAATTCACTTAACTCTTCGATTTTCGGATTCGAATCTAATAAAAAAAAAACGAAAAAAAAAAAAAGAAATTCCAAATTCGAAATAAAATTTGGAAAGATTTCACTCTATATAGTACAAAAATAATGCAATGATTTCGAACTATATTTCATTACTGCAATAAATACAGTATTTTCACTTGTTAAAGTATTTTGTAGAATATTTGGACCCCATCCTAGGCATTCCGTTTCGATTTCTGGTTTCATTCTATTATTAATAGAAATGGAATTGAATTAATAATTCAATTCCATTGAAGCCTGGACCAGATTCCGAGTTCCACTCCGAATTTAAATGAGGCCTAATTTAACCCTTTAATATTCTTTCTCTTTTCTAACTTATTTTATTACAATTCTAAAAAAGAAGAAATAAAAAAGAAGAGATTAATTACATATATTTAATTGGATCTATAATCTTTTTCACCCCTTCCCGTGTCAATAACTAAAATGAAAAAAAGGGGAATATCAATGCATCTGGAAAAAAACGATTGATCTCTATCAAGAGACCCGCCAAAGCCCCGAACCATAGAGTACTTACTACCGGTGCCACGGAAAGATATGTTTTTAGATCTCGCATTTCAAATCCTCCTTTTTTAATTTAAGTATTTTTGGATTCTATTTTTATTCTATATATATTTTATATATTTTATTTTTAGAATATAATTTTCTTTTTCATATTCTATTGTACATTATTATATTATAATCAAAAAAAAAAGAAAAAAATGGCAGAATAATTAATATATATACATCAACAGAGAAAAGAAAAATGTGGAAAACAAGAAAAAGATTCTTTACAATAACACTATAAACAAATCGAAAGGGATG